GTTAATGTAGCTTAAACCCAAAGCAAGGCACTGAAAATGCCTAGATGAGTATTTAATACTCCATAAACACAAAGGCTTGGTCCTGGCCTTTCTATTAGCTTTTAGCAGGATTACACATGCAAGTATCTGCACCCCGGTGAAGATGCCCTTCAAATCACTAACTGACAATGAAGGAGCGGGTATCAAGCACACTATCACAGTAGCTCACGACGCCTTGCCTAGCCACACCCCCACGGGACACAGCAGTGATAAAAATTAAGCCATAAACGAAAGTTTGACTAAGCCATGCTAACCCAGGGTTGGTAAATTTCGTGCCAGCCACCGCGGCCATACGATTAACCCAAGTTAATAGACATACGGCGTAAAGCGTGTTTAGAAACCCCCATCAATAAAGTTAAATCTGAGCTATGCCGTAGAAAGCTCTAGCTCAGACAAAAACAAACCACGAAAGTGACTTTAAATATTTCGACACACGAAAGCCGAGACACAAACTGGGATTAGATACCCCACTATGCTCAGCCCTAAACCTTAGTAGTTATTACAACAATGCTACTCGCCAGAGTACTACTAGCAACAGCCTAAAACTCAAAGGACTTGGCGGTGCTTTATATCCCTCTAGAGGAGCCTGTTCTGTAATCGATAAACCCCGATAAACCTCACCAGTCCTTGCTAATACAGCCTATATACCGCCATCTTCAGCAAACCCTAAAAAGGAGCCAAAGTAAGCCAAACCATGCAGCATAAAAACGTTAGGTCAAGGTGTAGCCCATGGACCGGAAAGAAATGGGCTACATTTTCTAACATAGAACATGACGGAACTTTTCGTGAAACCGAAAACGGAAGGAGGATTTAGTAGTAAATTAAGAATAGAGAGCTTAATTGAATAAGGCCATGAAGCACGCACACACCGCCCGTCACCCTCCTCAAGTACCTAGGTACAACTAATCAACCCTATTAACGAACGTACACGCCTACAAGAGGAGATAAGTCGTAACAAGGTAAGCGTACTGGAAAGTGCGCTTGGAAAAATCAAAGTGTAGCTTATAGAAAGCACCTGGCTTACACCCAGAAGATACCATATAATACAGTCACTTTGAACAAATGCTAGCCCACATTTTCCCCAACACAACTACCACCCCTAAATGAACCAAAACATTTACCTTATTAAAGTATAGGAGATAGAAATTCTAATTGGCGCTATAGAGAAAGTACCGCAAGGGAAAGATGAAAGACTTATTAAAAGTAAAGAACAGCAAAGCTTACCCCTTGTACCTTTTGCATAATGATTTAACCAGAGCAACTTGACAAAGAGAACTTAAGCCAACTAACCCGAAACCAGACGAGCTACCCAAAAGCAGCTAAAGAGCAAACTCGTCTATGTAGCAAAATAGTGAGAAGACTTTTAGGTAGAGGTGAAAAGCCTACCGAGCCTGGTGATAGCTGGTTGTCCAGAATGGAATTTTAGTTCAACTTTAAGCCTGCCTAAAAGACCCAGAGCTAAAATGCAGACTTAAAATATAATCTAAAAGGGTACAGCCTTTTAGAAACAGGATACAACCTTTACTAGAGAGTAAGCCCCCAAAACCCCATAGTTGGCCTAAAAGCAGCCACCAATTAAGAAAGCGTTCAAGCTCAACGACTCCACACCCATAATCCAAACAATCATCTGCGAACTCCTAGCCTAATACTGGACTATTCTACTACAAAGTAGAAGAAATACTGTTAATATGAGTAACAAGAACTAATTTCTCCTTGCACAAGCTTATATCAGAACGGACCCCCCCCCCACTGATAATTAACAGTAAAATAAATACACGCCCCCAACTAAAGCACTTATTAATACAACTGTTAACCCAACACAGGAGTGCACCCAAAGGAAAGATTAAAAGAAGTAAAAGGAACTCGGCAAACACAAACCCCGCCTGTTTACCAAAAACATCACCTCCAGCATTACAATTATTGGAGGCACTGCCTGCCCAGTGACATCCGTTAAACGGCCGCGGTATCCTGACCGTGCAAAGGTAGCATAATCATTTGTTCTTTAAATAAGGACTTGTATGAATGGCCACACGAGGGTTTTACTGTCTCTTACTTCCAATCAGTGAAATTGACCTTCCCGTGAAGAGGCGGGAATTCATAAATAAGACGAGAAGACCCTATGGAGCTTTAATTAACTAGCCCACAAAATAAGCACCACACTTCTAAGGAAAATAAATCAACTTTCACTGGACTAGCAATTTAGGTTGGGGTGACCTCGGAATATAAAATAACTCCCGAGTGACACAGTCTAGACCAACAAGTCGAAACCCTCTATCATTCAGTGATCCAATTTCTTTTGATCAACGGAACAAGTTACCCTAGGGATAACAGCGCAATCCTATTTGAGAGTCCATATCGACAATAGGGTTTACGACCTCGATGTTGGATCAGGACACCCCAATGGTGCAGCCGCTATTAACGGTTCGTTTGTTCAACGATTAAAGTCCTACGTGATCTGAGTTCAGACCGGAGTAATCCAGGTCGGTTTCTATCTATTACATGGTTTCTCCCAGTACGAAAGGACAAGAGAAACAAGGCCAACTTAACACAAGCGCCTTTAAACCAATAGATGATATAATCTTAATCTAGTAATTAATAATATATTCACCAACGCCCAAGAACAGGGCTAATGTTAGGATGGCAGAGCCCGGTAATTGCATAAAATTTAAGCCTTTATAATCAGAGGTTCAACTCCTCTTCCTAACAACATGTACATTATTAATCTCCTAGCACTGATTATTCCAATTCTACTAGCCGTTGCATTCCTTACACTTGTTGAACGAAAGGTTTTAGGTTATATGCAACTCCGTAAAGGGCCCAACGTGGTAGGTCCATACGGACTCCTCCAGCCCGCAGCTGACGCCGTAAAATTATTTACCAAAGAACCCCTGCGCCCATCAACATCCTCCCCATTTATATTTATCATCGCCCCCATCCTAGCCTTAACCCTCGCCCTAACAATATGAATTCCTCTCCCCATACCACACCCTCTAATTAACATAAATTTAGCCGTACTATTCATGCTAGCCATATCCAGCCTGGCTGTCTATTCAATCCTATGATCAGGATGGGCCTCAAACTCAAAATATGCCCTAATTGGAGCCCTACGAGCAGTAGCACAAACAATCTCTTACGAAGTCACCTTAGCGATCATCCTCCTATCGGTCCTATTACTAAGCGGATCCTTCTCACTATCAACCCTAATTACTACCCAGGAATATATTTGACTAATCTTACCCTCATGACCATTAGCCATAATATGATTCATCTCCACACTAGCAGAAACAAATCGAGCCCCATTTGACTTAACTGAAGGAGAATCAGAGCTAGTCTCAGGCTTCAATGTAGAATACGCCGGAGGCCCATTTGCCCTCTTTTTTATGGCCGAATACGCCAATATTATTATAATAAATACCCTTACCGTAATCTTATTTATAGGCGCATTCCACAACCCCACAATACCAGAACTATATTCAGCAAATCTAATCATTAAAACCCTCTTACTAACCGTGTTTTTCCTATGAATTCGAGCATCCTACCCACGATTTCGATATGACCAACTAATACATCTACTATGAAAAAACTTCCTCCCCCTCACTCTAGCCCTGTGCATATGACACGTAGCCATGCCAATTACCATAGCAAGCATCCCACCACAAACATAAGAAATATGTCTGATAAAAGAGTTACTTTGATAGAGTAAATAATAGAGGTGAAAATCCCCTTATTTCTAGAATAATAGGACTCGAACCTACTCCAAAGAATCCAAAAATCTTAGTGCTACCATATTACACCATATTCTAAGTAAGGTCAGCTAAATAAGCTATCGGGCCCATACCCCGAAAATGTTGGTTTATACCCTTCCCGTACTAATAAACCCCCTAATTCTTACAATAATCATACTAACCATCGTACTAGGAACAATAATTGTACTAACGAGCTCCCACTGACTCATGATCTGAGTTGGCTTCGAAATAAATATATTAGCCATCATCCCCATTCTAATAAAAAAATACAACCCACGATCCATAGAAGCCTCCACAAAATATTTTTTAACCCAAGCAACTGCATCTATACTACTCATATTAGCTATCGTTATCAACCTAGTATATTCAGGCCAATGAACTATCACAAAACCCCTAAACTCAACAGCATCAACTATTATAACCCTAGCCCTAGCCATAAAACTAGGACTATCCCCATTTCACTTTTGAGTGCCAGAAGTCACCCAAGGCATTAAACTTTCATCAGGCCTAATCCTATTAACCTGACAAAAATTAGCCCCCATATCAATTCTATACCAAATCGCCCCAACAACAAACCTAAACATGCTCCTCATCATATCAATTCTTTCCATTGCCATTGGAGGCTGAGGAGGACTCAACCAAACTCAATTACGAAAAATCATGGCCTACTCATCCATCGCACACATAGGATGAATAACAGCCATCATAGCATACAACCCAACCATAGCCTTACTAAATCTAGTAATCTACATTCTTCTAACAACTACAACATTCATAATATTTATACTAAATTCAACAACAACAACACTATCCCTATCCCACACATGAAACAAAACTCCTCTACTTACCACAACTATCCTAGCAACAATATTATCACTAGGAGGTCTGCCCCCACTATCAGGATTCTTGCCAAAATGAATAATCATTCAAGAATTAACTAAAAATGACAACATCATCATACCCACCATCATAGCCATTACAGCACTTCTAAACCTATTCTTCTACATACGCTTAACATACTCCACATCCTTAACAATATTTCCGTCCACAAATAACATAAAAATAAAATGACAATTTAACTACACCAAACCAACACCCCTTCTATCACCCTTAATCACCCTATCAATCCTCATCCTACCCCTATCACCCATCCTAACCCTTCTAGAGTAGGAGCTTAGGTTAATCCCCAGACCAGGGGCCTTCAAAGCCCCAAGCAAATGAGTTACATTTAGCTCCTGATACTAAGGACTGCAGGTCTGCACCCCACATCGATTGAACGCAAATCAACCACTTTAATTAAGCTAAGCCCTTACTAGATTGGTGGGCTCCAACCCCACGAAATTTTAGTTAACAGCTAAATACCATACACAACTGGCTTCAACCTACTTCTCCCGCCGTCGAAGAAAAAAAAGGCGGGAGAAGCCCTGGCAGGGGTTATGCTGCTTCTCCGAATTTGCAATTCGGCGTGTTCTAACACACTGCAGAGCTTGGTAAAAAGAGGACTTCCACCCCTGTCTTTAGATTTACAGTCTAATGCCTACTCAGCCATTTTACCTATGTTCATAAACCGTTGACTCTTCTCAACCAACCACAAAGATATCGGCACCCTATATTTATTATTTGGTGCCTGAGCAGGAATAGTAGGAACTGCCCTAAGCCTACTAATCCGAGCAGAACTAGGCCAACCAGGGGCATTGCTAGGCGATGACCAAATCTACAACGTAATCGTAACAGCTCACGCTTTCGTAATAATTTTCTTCATAGTCATGCCAATTATGATTGGCGGCTTCGGAAATTGACTTATCCCACTAATAATTGGAGCTCCCGATATAGCGTTTCCCCGGATAAACAATATGAGTTTCTGACTCCTACCCCCATCATTCCTACTACTACTCGCATCCTCAACAGTAGAGGCCGGAGCTGGAACAGGATGAACAGTCTACCCGCCCCTAGCCGGAAACCTAGCACACGCCGGAGCCTCCGTAGACTTAGCAATCTTTTCACTCCATCTAGCAGGGGTCTCATCAATCCTAGGAGCTATTAACTTTATTACCACAATTATCAACATGAAACCCCCAGCCCTATCTCAATATCAAACTCCCCTATTCGTTTGATCAGTACTAATCACGGCCGTCCTACTCCTTCTCTCCCTCCCTGTACTAGCTGCCGGAATTACCATACTACTAACGGACCGAAATCTTAACACCACTTTCTTCGACCCCGCAGGAGGAGGAGACCCCATTCTATATCAACACCTTTTTTGATTTTTTGGGCACCCCGAAGTATATATTCTAATTCTACCTGGGTTTGGAATAATCTCACATATTGTCACCTACTACTCTGGCAAAAAAGAACCTTTCGGATATATGGGTATGGTATGAGCCATAATATCAATTGGGTTCCTGGGCTTTATCGTATGAGCCCACCACATATTTACAGTAGGCCTTGACGTTGACACGCGAGCATACTTCACCTCAGCAACCATAATTATCGCTATTCCCACAGGGGTCAAAGTATTTAGTTGACTAGCCACTCTACACGGAGGGAATATCAAGTGATCTCCAGCAATATTATGAGCACTGGGCTTCATCTTCCTCTTTACAGTAGGGGGCCTCACTGGAATTGTTCTAGCCAACTCTTCTCTCGATATTGTCCTCCATGACACATACTATGTGGTAGCACACTTCCACTATGTTCTATCCATAGGAGCTGTTTTCGCCATTATAGGGGGGTTCGTCCACTGATTCCCACTATTCTCGGGCTATACCCTTAACTCAACCTGAGCAAAAATTCATTTCCTTATTATATTTGTAGGTGTAAACATAACATTTTTCCCACAACATTTCCTAGGCCTGTCCGGAATGCCACGACGTTATTCAGACTATCCAGATGCATACACTACATGAAATACGGTATCCTCCATAGGCTCTTTCATCTCCCTGACAGCTGTTATCCTAATAGTCTTTATAATCTGAGAAGCTTTCGCATCAAAACGAGAAGTCTCAACTGTAGAACTGTCAACCCTAAACCTAGAATGACTTCACGGGTGCCCTCCGCCATATCACACATTTGAAGAACCCACATACGTAAATCCAAAGTAAGAAAGGAAGGATTCGAACCCCCTATAATTGGTTTCAAGCCAACATCATAACCACTATGTCTTTCTCTATTAAGGAGGTATTAGTAAAATTTACATAACTTTGTCAAAGTTAAATTATAGGTTAAACCCCTATATACCTCCATGGCGTACCCCTTTCAACTAGGTTTTCAAGACGCAACATCCCCTATCATAGAAGAGCTATTACACTTCCATGATCACGCACTAATAATCGTTTTCCTCATCAGCTCCCTCGTACTTTACCTCATTTCAGTTATGCTTACAACAAACCTAACTCACACCAGCACGATAGACGCACAGGAGGTAGAGACTATCTGAACAATTTTGCCAGCAATAATCCTAATTATAATTGCACTTCCGTCCCTCCGAATCCTATACATAATAGACGAGATTAATAACCCCTATTTAACCGTAAAAACTATGGGCCACCAGTGATACTGAAGCTATGAGTATACGGACTACGAGGACCTAACTTTCGACTCCTATATAGTACCAACACAGGACTTAAAACCAGGAGAACTGCGTCTTCTAGAAGTAGATAACCGAGTGGTACTACCAATAGAACTGACAATCCGAATACTAATTTCGTCCGAAGATGTGTTACACTCATGAGCTGTCCCATCGCTAGGCCTAAAAACAGACGCAATTCCAGGACGCCTAAACCAGACAACCCTACTATCTACACGACCAGGCCTATATTACGGCCAATGCTCTGAAATCTGTGGCTCCAACCACAGCTTTATACCAATTGTCCTTGAAATAGTCCCACTAAAAATCTTCGAAAAATGATCCTCAACCATACTCTAATCTCATTAAGAAGCTAATTCCAAAGCGTTAACCTTTTAAGTTAAAGAATGGGAGTGCTAATCTCCCCTTGATGGTATGCCACAACTTGACACATCAACATGATTTATTACCATCCTATCCATGCTCCTTACACTATATATTATTATACAACTAAAAGTTTCAAAACACATTTATTATCAAAATCCAGAACCTACTACTATAAAAGCAACAGAACATTCAACCCCCTGATCGACTAAATGAACGAAAATTTATTCTCCTCTTTCATTACCCCTACGATAATAGGTCTACCTATTGTTACTCTAATTATTATATTTCCAAGCATTTTATTTCCATCAACCAACCGACTGATTAATAACCGACTAGTCGCAATCCAACAATGAATTCTTCACCTTACATCTAAACAAATAATAACTATTCACAACCACACTGGGCAAAAATGATCTCTTATACTTATATCCCTTATTATATTCATTGGATCAACAAACTTACTAGGTCTCCTACCACACTCCTTCACGCCAACAACCCAACTATCAATAAACTTAGGAATGGCAATCCCCCTTTGAGCTGGGACAGTAGCTCTTGGATTCCGACACAAAACAAAAGCATCACTTGCCCACTTCCTACCCCAAGGAACTCCAATCCCCCTCATCCCCATGCTAATTATTATTGAAACCATTAGCTTGTTCATCCAACCGATAGCACTAGCAGTACGACTAACCGCAAATATCACCGCCGGTCACCTACTCATTCACCTCATCGGAGGGGCCACCTTAGCACTCCTAAACATTAGCATTATAACATCCCTCATCACATTTATCATCCTACTCCTCCTAACAATTCTTGAGTTTGCTGTAGCCCTAATCCAAGCCTACGTATTTACTTTATTGGTTAGCCTATACTTACACGACAATACCTAATGACCCACCAAACCCATGCATATCACATAGTAAACCCAAGCCCATGGCCCCTCACAGGGGCCCTATCAGCCCTTCTACTGACATCCGGACTAGTAATATGATTCCACTTCAACTCAACCCTCCTCCTATCACTAGGCCTACTAGCCAACACACTAACCATATATCAATGATGACGGGATATCGTACGAGAAGGTACCTTCCAAGGACACCACACACCTATCGTCCAAAAAGGTTTACGGTACGGCATAATCCTTTTTATTCTCTCCGAAGTATTTTTCTTCATCGGTTTCTTCTGAGCCTTCTACCACTCAAGTCTCGCTCCAACCCCAGAACTAGGGGGCTGCTGACCACCCACAGGCATCCACCCCCTAAACCCCCTAGAAGTCCCTCTCCTAAATACATCTGTTCTCCTAGCTTCAGGTGTATCCATCACCTGAGCCCACCACAGCCTAATGGAGGGAGACCGCAAGAATATATTACAGGCCCTACTCATCACAATCCTACTGGGGGGTTACTTCACCATACTCCAGGCCTCAGAATACTACGAAACCCCCTTTACAATTGCCGACGGAGTATATGGGTCTACATTCTTCATAGCTACCGGATTCCATGGCCTACACGTAATTATCGGCTCCACATTTTTATTCGTATGTTTCATACGACAACTAAAATTCCACTTCACCTCTAAACACCATTTTGGCTTTGAAGCTGCCGCCTGATATTGACACTTCGTAGACGTTGTCTGACTATTCCTATATGTATCCATCTATTGATGAGGTTCCTACCCTTTTAGTATAAGCAGTACAATTGACTTCCAATCAATTAGCTTCGGTCTAACCCCGAAAAAGAGTAATAAACCTAATAGCAACACTACTTATCAACACACTACTAGCATCCCTGTTAGTCCTACTTGCCTTTTGAATACCACAAATAAATTCCTATGCCGAAAAATCAAGCCCATACGAGTGCGGCTTCGATCCCATAGGCTCCGCTCGCCTCCCTTTCTCAATAAAATTCTTCCTTGTAGCTATTACATTTCTTCTCTTCGACCTAGAAATTGCTCTACTCCTCCCGCTTCCATGAGCCTCCCAAACAAATAACCTAAACGTAATACTTATTATATCACTCACCCTAATTTCTCTACTAGCTATTAGCTTAGCATACGAGTGATCCCACAAAGGATTAGAATGAGCTGAGTAATTGGTAATTAGTTTAACGAAAACAAATGATTTCGACTCATTAGATTATGATTATTTTCATAATTATCAAATGGCCCTCATCTACATAAATATAACTCTAGCATTTACTGTATCTCTATTAGGCCTACTAATGTACCGCTCCCACCTGATATCGTCACTCCTTTGTCTAGAAGGCATGATACTATCCCTATTTGTAACCATATCAGTAACAATTCTCAACTCACATTTAACTTTAGCTAGTATAGTTCCTATTATTCTTTTGGTATTCGCAGCCTGTGAAGCCGCCCTAGGGTTGTCTCTCCTAGTTATAGTGTCAAACACGTATGGCGTGGATCACGTGCAGAACCTAAACCTCCTACAATGCTAAAAATTATTTTTCCTACAGCTATACTCATCCCCCTAGTCTGATTATCAAAAAATAACATAATCTGAATCAACACCACAGCCTACAGCCTAATAATTACCCTAATTAGCCTACCCCTATTAAACCAATTCGGTGATAATAGCCTAAACCTATCCTTAACATACTTCTCAGACTCACTATCAACCCCATTACTAATATTGACTATATGACTACTCCCACTAATAATCATTGCTAGCCAATTCCACCTAATCAAAGAGTCGTATACACGGAAAAAACTGTATATTACTATGCTAATTCTACTACAAATTTTTCTAATCATGACATTCACGGCCACAGAACTAATCTTCTTCTACATCCTATTCGAAGCAACCCTAGTCCCAACTCTAATCATCATTACGCGGTGGGGAGGCCAAACAGAACGACTGAACGCAGGCCTATACTTCCTATTTTACACCTTAGTAGGATCGCTCCCACTTCTAATTGCACTCATCTACCTACAAAACATTACAGGATCACTGAATATTTTAATTACCCAACACTGTTCTAACTCACTGGAAAGCTCCTGAAGCAACTCCGCCCTATGATTAGCGTGCATAATAGCCTTCATAGTAAAGATACCCCTATACGGCTTACACTTATGATTACCAAAAGCCCATGTAGAAGCTCCAATTGCTGGCTCAATAGTCCTTGCGGCTGTATTACTCAAACTAGGGGGTTATGGCATACTGCGAATTACAACTGTACTAAACCCAACGACCAACTTTATAGCATACCCATTTCTAATATTATCCCTCTGAGGTATAATTATAACAAGTTCAATTTGTTTGCGCCAAACAGACCTAAAATCACTAATCGCATATTCATCAGTCAGCCACATAGCACTAGTCATTGTGGCCATCCTCATCCAAACCCCATGGAGCTACATAGGAGCAACAGCCCTAATAATTGCGCATGGACTCACCTCATCCATACTATTCTGTCTTGCCAATACTAACTATGAACGAATCCACAGCCGTACTATAATCTTAGCCCGGGGCCTTCAAACAATGCTTCCTCTTATAGCCGCCTGATGACTCCTCGCTAGCCTGACCAATCTAGCCCTACCCCCTTCAATCAACTTAATTGGAGAACTATTTGTAGTAATATCAACATTCTCATGATCCTCACTATCAATTATCCTCATGGGGATTAACATCGTTATTACTGCCCTATACTCCCTATATATACTCATCACAACTCAACGAGGTAAACAAACACACCACATCAACAACCTCCCACCATCCTACACCCGAGAGAACACCCTCATAGCAATACACATAATACCCCTGCTCCTCCTATCAATTAACCCTAAAATCATTCTGGGTACTCTCTACTGTAGATATAGTTTAAGCAAAACACTAGATTGTGAATCTAGCAACAGAGACCAAAAAACTCTTATCCACCGAAAAAGCTTGCAAGAACTGCTAATTCATGCCTCCGCGTATAATAACGCGGCTTTTTCTCCACTTTTAAAGGATAGAAGTTATCCGTTGGTCTTAGGAACCAAAAAATTGGTGCAACTCCAAATAAAAGTAATAAACCTATTTGCCTCCTCCACAATACTATCTCTTCTGATTCTAACGACACCAATTATAATTTCAAACTCTAACCTCTACACCAAAAAATCTTACCCTAACTACGTAAAAACCATAATCTCGTATGCCTTCCTAATAAGCCTAATCCCAACCATAATTTTTATCCAATCAGGCCAAGAAACGATAATCTCAAATTGACATTGAATATCTATCCAAACCCTGAAACTAAGCCTCAGCTTCAAATTAGACTACTTTTCCATGATTTTTATACCCGTAGCACTATTCGTCACATGGTCCATCATGGAATTCTCGATATGATATATACACTCAGACCCCAATATTAACCGCTTCTTTAAATATCTTCTAATATTTCTTATCACAATAATAATTCTAGTTACAGCCAACAACCTCTTCCAACTATTTATCGGCTGAGAAGGAGTAGGTATTATATCATTTTTACTCATCGGCTGATGATATGGGCGAACTGACGCCAACACAGCAGCACTCCAAGCAATTCTGTATAACCGCATCGGAGATGTAGGCTTCCTCCTGGCCATAGCATGGTTTCTATTTAACCTTAATACTTGAGAACTCCAACAAATCTTTATCCTTAACCCAGACAACACAAACCTCCCGCTCACCGGATTATTACTAGCGGCAACAGGAAAGTCTGCCCAATTTGGACTCCACCCTTGACTTCCCTCCGCCATAGAAGGGCCAACTCCCGTCTCAGCCCTACTTCACTCCAGCACCATAGTAGTAGCTGGCATTTTCCTCCTGATCCGATTCTATCCACTAACAATAAATAATGAGACTATCCAAACTATCATACTATGCCTGGGTGCAGTAACCACACTATTTACAGCTATCTGTGCTCTCACCCAAAACGACATCAAAAAAATTGTAGCGTTTTCCACTTCCAGCCAACTAGGCTTAATAATAGTTACTGTGGGCATTAACCAGCCCCACCTGGCATTCCTCCACATCTGCACCCACGCATTTTTTAAGGCAATACTCTTCCTATGCTCGGGATCCATTATTCACAGTCTAAATGACGAACAAGATATCCGAAAAATAGGAGGTCTCTACAAAACACTTCCATTTACAACCTCAGCATTAATCACCGGAAGCCTAGCCCTAACAGGTATACCCTTCCTTACAGGATTCTACTCAAAAGATCTTATCATCGAATCCATTAACACGTCTTATACCAACGCCTGAGCCCTAATAATTACACTTGTAGCCACCTCCCTCACAGCCGTATACAGCACTCGAATTATTTACTTCGCCCTACTAGGACAACCGCGTTTCCCCACTCTTGTTCTCATCAATGAAAACAACCCACTCCTAATTAACCCCATCAAACGCCTCCTAATAGGAAGTATCTTCGCCGGCTTCTTCATCTCAAACAATATTACTCCCACTACGATCCCTCAAATAACCATACCAACATATCTAAAAATTACGGCTATACTCGTCACCTTGCTAGGCTTCACCGTAGCTCTGGAACTCAATACAGCAACACAAAACCTAAAACATGAAGAACCCTCTAAACACTTTAAGTTTTCAAATCTCTTAGGCTACTTCCCAGCCACTATACACCGAATTCAACCACTTATCAGCCTACTAATAAGCCAAAAAGCGGCATCAATATTACTCGACCTAGCCTGATTAGAAAACACAATTCCAAAATCAATCTCCTTCTTCCAAATGAAATCCTCAACACTCATCTCAAGCCAAAAGGGTCAAGTAAAATTATATTTCCTATCTTTCATAATTACATTTGCCCTAAGCCTAACTATAATATTCACGCTTTAGTTACCACGAGTAATCTCTATAATCACCACAACCCCTACCAACAAAGATCAACCAGTAACAATCACTAATCATGTACCATAACTATACAAAGCAGAGACACCAATAGCTTCCTTACCAACAAATCCAAAATCTTCAACATCATAAACAACCCAATCACCCAGGTCATTAAACTCAAATACTAGCCCAACAATCTCCTCCTTCAACACATATGAAACCAGCGCTACTTCCATAACCAAACCCAGTAAAAAAGCCCCCAACACAACCTTATTAGAAACCCACACCTCCGGATATAATTCTGTAGCCATAGCCGTTGTATATCCAAAAACCACCATCATCCCACCCAAATAAATTAAAAATACCATTAAACCCAAAAAAGAACCACTAAAATTTATGACAATACCACAACCAACACCCCCACTGACAATTAAACCAACTCCCCCATAAATAGGAGAAGGCTTAGAAGAAAACCCCACAAACCCCACCACAAAAATTGTACTCAAAATAAACACAATATATGTCATCATTATTCCCACATGGACTTAAACCATGACTTATGGCATGAAAAACCACCGTTGTACTTCAACTACAGAAACTAAAATGACCAACATCCGAAAATCACACCCCCTACTCAAAATTATTAACGACTCCCTAATCGATCTACCAGCCCCATCAAGCATTTCCTCATGATGAAATTTCGGCTCACTACTAGGGATCTGCCTAGGTATTCAAATCCTAACAGGATTATTCCTAGCAATACACTACACCTCAGATACGGCAACCGCCTTTCAATCCGTAACTCACATTTGCCGGGACGTCAACTACGGCTGAATCCTGCGTTACTTACACGCCAACGGAGCATCTATATTCTTTATCTGCTTATTCCTACATGTAGGCCGAGGCCTCTACTACGGATCCTATATCTTTATAGAAACCTGAAATGTGGGAATCCTCCTCCTCTTCGCTGTCATAGCAACAGCCTTTATAGGATATGTTCTCCCATGGGGCCAAATATCCTTCTGAGGAGCAACAGTTATTACCAACCTACTCTCAGCAATCCCCTACATCGGAACAAACCTTGTAGAATGAATCTGAGGTGGATTCTCAGTAGACAAAGCTACTTTAACACGATTCTTTGCTTTTCACTTCCTCCTTCCCTTCATCATTGCAGCCCTAGTTATAGTCCATCTCCTATTCTTACACGAAACCGGATCAAATAATCCCACCGGAATCCCATCAGACATAGACATAATTCCCTTCCACCCCTATTACACAATCAAAGATATATTAGGCGCACTAGCCATACTCTTAGCACTCCTAACACTAGTCCTATTTTCCCCAGACCTCCTAGGAGACCCAGACAACTATATTCCAGCCAATCCACTCAACACCCCTCCACATATCAAGCCAGAATGGTACTTCCTATTTGCCTACGCCATTCTCCGATCTATTCCTAATAAACTTGGAGGAGTGTTAGCCCTAGTTCTATCTATCCTAATCCTAGCCCTCATACCACTCCTACATACATCAAAACAACGTAGCATAATATTCCGGCCCCTTAGCCAATGCCTTTTTTGATTACTAGTCGCAGACCTCCTAACCCTCACATGAATCGGCGGACAACCAGTTGAACACCCCTTCATCATCATCGGCCAACTAGCATCCATCCTTTACTTCTCACTCATCCTCATCTTAATGCCCTTCGTCAGTATTATGGAAAACCACCTCCTAAAATGAAGGTCTATGTAGTATATTAATTACACTGGTCTTGTAAACCAGAAAAGGGGAATAAACTTCCCCCAAAGACTCAAGGAAAAGGCTAAAGCCCCACCATCAACACCCAAAGTTGACATTCTATCTTAAACTATTCCTTGACAAAGCCTATGTAATTCGTGCATACTGCTCTCTACCCCATGAAAATATGTGTATAGTACATATTATGTACAATTGTACATAACAATATGTACACAGTACATACTATGTATAATCGTACATAACTGTATTCCCCCATGCATATCCTCAAGTACATTAATACCTTGACCGTCCATACCCCATCCAAGTCAAATCACTTCAAGCCAACACGCATATCACCTCCAACGGCTTATCTCTTAATCTACCAACTCACGTGAAACCAGCAACCCTTGTAAAAAGGATCCCTCTTCTCGCCCCGGGCCCATACGTCCTGGGGGTTTCTAACACTGGGTCGTAAACGGCATCTGGTTCTTTCTTCAGGGCCATCTCACCTAAAATCGCCTATTCATTCCCCTTAAATAAGACATCTCGATGGATTAATGACTAATCAGCCCATGCCGACACATAACTGTGGTGTCATGCCTCTGGTATTTTTTAATTTTTAAGGGATGCTTGGACTCACCTATGGCCGTCAAAGGCCCCGTCACAGTCAATTCAATTGAAGCTGGACTTAAATCTAAAATGTATAATCAACCACTCCTAGACCTCCAGGAACACAACATTAATTGTCCGGGATATAGTCTATTAGCACATCCGCTAGGGTGCAAACTCACGAGCATGTCTGCCAAGTAATCGGGTACTGGAGAGCAGTCCTCTCGGCGCCACAGGCTTAATGGTAGCAGGACATTTATTCAATGGTATCAGGACATACACGTACGCATACACGTACGCATACACGTACGCATACACGTACGCATACACGTACGCATACACGTACGCATACACGTACGCATACACGTACGCATACACGTACGCATACACGTACGCATACACGTACGCATACACGTACGCATACACGTACGCATACACGTACGCATACACGTACGCATACACGTACGCATACACGTACGCATACACGTACGCATACACGTACGCATACACGTACGCATACACGTACGCATACACGTACACACGTACGCCGCCGCAGCAGCTATGCTATTACAAACCCCCCCTACCCCCCCATGAAAGTGAGTTGCCATGCCAACTACTAATGTCCTGCCAAACCCCAAAAACAAGACCCATGGCACAGCATACCTAAACTCAGATTATATACTATCACGAGATAGTCTAACAACCCAAACCACATTTCATGGYCACCAACCCATATTGATACAAGCATGCTACTTTAATGAATTAATTTTCCTTAGACAGCTATCCCTCTAGATCTGTCACCGCCCCGGGACACCGCGC